TCTAGAATTATTCCTCAAAGGATAGACAAGAGTTGGCTTATAGCCATTAGATTCCATATACCTAATTCTACCCCCCCCCCTTTTTTTTTCTTTTTTCTTACTCCTTTTTTTTTTTTTTCTTTTTTCTTAATCATTTTTTTTTTTAATATCGTTTTTTGTAAATTCGTCTCTTCCTTTTATTTATCATTATCTCAAATCTAAATGGACGAATTCATTAGACCAAATCATTGCATAAAAATTAAAAATCAATATCAGTATTTGATTGAGCTAAGTTCATGCAATTTATTTTATTATTTATTAATATAAAATTTTCTTTTGGTCAATCGTTGAATTGAATGAAATCGACTGAAATGGGAATCATTCTATAGAAAGAACAGCTTTTTTTAAATCGTAGACCCTAAATTGATACCATAAGAATTCCTATTCAAATTAGGACTCATAATATTGAAATTGAATAAACAAAAACAATATCAATATAAAGATAATATTCATTGAAGGTAAATATGATATAAATATAAGTAATAAAAAAAAAATGGACCAAACCAGAATTTTAGGAAAAAGATCTTTTAGAGTAGATCTCTTTCCTTTTTTTATTAGAATTCTCTAATATCGTAATCTTTTTTGTTATTACTCTAGATCGTCGTATTTGTATATTTATGGTCCCTAAGTAAGTAGATTATCTTGAGTTGCGCATACATTGCATTGGACTAAGCTAAGCTAAAAAAAAAAGGCTAGACTATTTCAAAAACAAAAACTAGTCAATGATGACCCTCCATGGATTCGCCTATATAAGCCGCAGCTAAAGTTGCAAAAATAAGAGCTTGAATCCCACTTGTAAATAATCCAAGGAACATGACAGGTATAGGAACGACTGAAGGTACTAAAGAAACAAGAACAACAACTACTAATTCATCAGCTAATATATTCCCGAAAAGTCGAAAACTAAGTGATAAGGGTTTTGTGAAATCCTCTAAAATGTTAATGGGTAAAAGAATTGGAGTTGGTTGAATGTATTTACTGAAATACCCTAATCCTTTTTTGGAAAGACCCGCATAGAAATATGCTACTGACGTGAGTAAAGCTAAAGCAACAGTAGTATTTATATCATTCGTGGGTGCGGCTAACTCTCCATGAGGTAATTGTATGATTTTCCAAGGTAAAAGAGCACCCGACCAGTTAGAAACAAAAATAAATAGAAACATAGTTCCAATAAAAGGAACCCATGGACCATATTCTTCTCCAATCTGAGTTTTGCTCACGTCTCGAATGAATTCAAGAACATATTCGAAGAAATTTTGACCGGCGGTTGGAATGGTTTGTGGATTCCGAACAGCGATAACGGCGGAACCTAATAAGATAGCAATTACAACCCAAGAAGTAATAAGTACTTGGGCATGGACTTGGAAACCTCCTATTTGCCAATAGAAATGTTGGCCTACTTCCACACCAGAGATATCGTATAACCCGTTTAGTGCGTTGATGGAACATGATATACCATTCATATTGCCCTCTGACAGAAATAGAACTTTACTTAAAAAAAAAGGAATTATTTTGATTCAATCTTCTCTTGCCTACTCAAATTCTATATTTTTGACACCGACTAAACTAATCACACAATATTCACAGTTTTTTTTATCTCTTTTGTGCGATTCAGGATATAGTAACCGATTCTGTAGATCTATGTAGTTCCAAAAAAGAATTTATTTATCTTATTATTAATCAAGGATTTCGTATATAGCTAGAACGACCCTCACAAATTGCGACTACTAATTTGTTAAGAATTAATCGAATTGAAGCTATAGCGTCATCATTTGCTGGAATCGAAATATCTGCGAGATCGGGATCACAATTTGTATCGATTAAACAAATTGTTGGAATTCCCAAAGTGATACATTCTCGAAGAGCCGTATATTCTTCTTGCTGATCAACGATGATTACAATATCAGGCAATCTCGTCATATATTTAATCCCGCCCAGATATGTTTGCAAGCGAGATAATTGTCTCTTCAACATAGCTGCATCTCTTTTCGGAAGACGATTGAGTCCCCCCTTCTTTTGTTCTGTTCTCAAGTCCCTGAACTTATGAAGCCTCGTTTCTGTAGTGGGCCAATTTGTTAACATACCACCGAGCCATTTTTTATTAACATAATGACACCGAGCCCTTATTGCAGCCCGCGCCACCGAATCAGCTGCTTTATTTTTGGTACCAACAATTAAGAATTGTTTTCCCTTACTTGCTGCATCAAAAACTAAATCACAAGCTTCTGATAAAAAACGAGCAGTTCTAGTCAGATTTGTAATATGAATACCCTTACGTTTTGCAGAGATATATGGCGCCATTCTAGGATTCCATTTCCTAGTACCATGACCAAAATGAACTCCTGCTTCCAGCATCTCTTCCAAATTTATGTTCCAATATCTTCTTGCCATTTCTCTTCACACTTCCTCTCTCTTTTTTTTTTACTTAAAAAAAGGAGAGACAAGACACCCTGAAATAAAT